GCCAGCGTAGCTTAATTAAAGCATAACACTGAAGATGTTAAGATGGGCCCTAATAAGTCCCGCAAGCACAAAAGCTTGGTCCTGACTTTGTTAACAGCTCTAGTCAAAATTACACATGCAAGTATCCGCGCCCCCGTGAGAATGCCCTATAATCCCTGCCTGGGAAATAGGAGCTGGTATCAGGCTCACCCCTACCGTAGCCCACAACGCCTTGCTCAGCCACACCCTCAAGGGAATTCAGCAGTGATAAACCTTAAGCCATAAGTGAAAACTTGACTTAGCCATGACTAAAAGGGCCGGTAAAACTCGTGCCAGCCACCGCGGTTATACGAGAGGCCCAAGTTGTTAACCCTCGGCGTAAAGAGTGGTTAGAGTACCCCCATAAACTAAGGCCGAACACCTTCAGGGCAGTTATACGCTTTCGAAGGCATGAAGCACACCCACGAAAGTAGCCTTACTCCACTTGAACCCACGAAAGCTAAGACACAAACTGGGATTAGATACCCCACTATGCTTAGCCCTAAACAACGACCCCGCCCACACTCAAACTCCGCCTGGGTACTACGAGCATTAGCTTAAAACCCAAAGGACTTGGCGGTGCTTTAAACCCACCTAGAGGAGCCTGTTCTATAACCGATACCCCCCGTTAAACCTCACCCCTTCTTGTCTAACCCGCTTATATACCACCGTCGTCAGCCTACCCTGTGAAGGCCCAATAGTAGGCAAAGCTAGCACAGCCCAAAACGTCAGGTCGAGGTGTAGCGCATGAAGGGGGAAGAAATGGGCTACATTCTCTACCCAGAGAACAACGAATGATGTACTGAAATGTACACCTAAAGGAGGATTTAGCAGTAAGCAAGAAATAGAGAGTCTCGCTGAAACCGGCCATAAAGCGCGCACACACCGCCCGTCACTCTCCCCAAAGTACCTCTTACTTGTAAGTAATAATCAATTAATACGAAGGGGAGGCAAGTCGTAACATGGTAAGCGTACCGGAAGGTGCGCTTGGAAAAATCAGAACGTAGCTTAGACAGAAAAGCACCTCTTTTACACTGAGGAGAGACCCGTGCAAATCGGATTGTTTTGACACCCACTAGCTAGCCCGCCTGCAACAAGCAACAACCACTATTAATAACCCCCAAATGCACTTAATTAGACAAAATCAAATCATTTTTCCCCCAAGTATAGGCGATAGAAAGGGAACACCGGAGCTATAGATCAAGTACCGCAAGGGAACGCTGAAAGAGAAATGAAACAACCCAGTCAAGTACAAAAAAGCAGAGATTAAACCTCGTACCTTTTGCATCATGATTTAGCAAGTAAAATTTAGGCGAAGAGCACTTTAGTCTAACTCCCCGAAACTGAACGAGCTACTCCGAGACAGCCGTTACGGGCCTATCCGTCTCTGTGGCAAAAGAGTGGAGAGAGCTCCGAGTAGAGGTGACAAACCTACCGAGTCCAGTTATAGCTGGTTGTCCGAGAACTGAGTCTAAGCTCAGCTTTTTGGCTTCTTGCCTCACAAACAGTGTTAACAAAACCGACCATAAGAAACCAAAAAAGTTAGTCAAAAGAGGTTACAAGGCTCTTTTGATACAAGAAACAACTTTTCACAGGAGGATAAGGATCATATATACCAAGGCCTTGTGTTTAGGTGGGCCTAAGAGCAGCCACCCTATAGAAAGCGTTAAAGCTCAAACACCCCAATGCCCCCAATACCGATATTTCATCCCAACCCCTGCCTCCTATCGGACCTTTCCATGCACCCATGGAAGAGATTATGCTAATATGAGTAATAAGGGGTCATGGCCCCCTCCAAGCACAAGTATACCTCGGAACGAACCCCCGCCGAAATTTAACGAACCCAAACCAAGAGGGCACTGGACATTAAACCACAAAACTAGAAAAACATCCACCCCCATCTCGTTAACCTTACACTAGTGTGCCCAATAGGAAAGACTAAAAGAAAAAGAAGGAACTCGGCAACCCCAAGCCTCGCCTGTTTACCAAAAACATCGCCTCTTGTAAACCACAGATAAGAGGTCCCGCCTGCCCTGTGACTATGGGTTCACGGCCGCGGTATTTTGACCGTGCAAAGGTAGCGCAATCACTTGTCCTTTAAATGAGGACCTGTATGAAAGGCATCACGAGGGCTTAGCTGTCTCCTTTTTCAAGTCAATGAAATTGATCTCCCCGTGCAGAAGCGGGGATTAGAACATAAGACGAGAAGACCCTATGGAGCTTTAGACACAAGACAGATCATGTTAAGCACCTCATATAAAAGAGCAAACTAAGTGGAACCTGTCTTAATGTCTTTGGTTGGGGCGACCGCGGGGCAACAAAAAGCCCCCATGAGGAATAAAAGTATTCTTTCAAAAACAAGAGCCACAGCTCTAATGAGCAGAACATCTGACCTACCAGACCCGGCATAGCCGATCAACGAACCGAGTTACCCTAGGGATAACAGCGCAATCCCCTTTTAGAGCCCCTATCGACAAGGGGGTTTACGACCTCGATGTTGGATCAGGACATCCTAATGGTGCAACCGCTATTAAGGGTTCGTTTGTTCAACGATTAAAGTCCTACGTGATCTGAGTTCAGACCGGAGTAATCCAGGTCAGTTTCTATCTATGAAGTGCCCTTTTCTAGTACGAAAGGACCGAAAAGGAGGGGCCCATGTTAAAAACACGCCCCACTCCCACCTGCTGCATCCAACTAAAACAGGCAAGAGAGCACGACCCTAAGTCAAAGAACATGACGTGTTAGGGTGGCAGAACCTGGACATGCAAAAGACCTAAGCTCTTTGAATAGAGGTTCAAGTCCTCTCCCTAACTATGCTCTCTACCCTCATAACTCATATTCTCAACCCCCTAGCCTTCATTGTCCCCGTCCTACTAGCCGTTGCCTTTTTAACCCTGATCGAACGAAAAGTTCTCGGCTACATACAACACCGAAAGGGCCCCAACATTGTGGGCCCCTATGGCCTCCTCCAACCAATTGCTGACGGAGTAAAACTTTTTATTAAAGAACCAATTCGACCCTACGCCTCCTCCCCCCTACTCTTCATCTTAACCCCCATTCTCGCACTAACCTTGGCCCTCACACTTTGGGCCCCAATACCAATACCCTATCCGGTCCTAGACCTCAACCTTGCCATCCTCTTTATCCTTGCACTCTCAAGCCTAGCAGTTTATTCCATCCTGGGCTCCGGCTGAGCCTCAAACTCAAAATACGCACTCATAGGCGCCCTCCGAGCCATCGCTCAAACAATTTCATACGAAGTAAGCCTAGGACTGATTCTTCTGTCCCTTATCCTTTTCACCGGAGGCTTTACATTACAAATATTTAACACAGCCCAAGAAGCTATTTGACTAATTGCCCCCGCCTGGCCCCTCGCCGCAATATGATATATCTCAACCCTAGCAGAGACAAATCGAGCACCCTTTGATCTCACAGAAGGAGAGTCAGAACTAGTCTCTGGCTTCAATGTAGAATATGCAGGAGGCCCCTTTGCCCTGTTTTTCCTTGCAGAATATGCCAACATTCTCTTTATAAATACCCTCTCCGCCTCCCTTTTCCTAGGGGCCTCCCTCATTCCCGCCCTCCCTGAACTAACCACAATAAACCTAATAACCAAAGCAGCCATTCTCTCCCTTGTATTCCTGTGGGTTCGAGCCTCATACCCCCGCTTCCGATACGACCAGCTAATACATCTTATTTGAAAAAACTTCCTACCCCTTGCACTCGCATTCGTAGTTTGACACCTGGCCCTCCTAACCGCACTTGCAGGCCTACCACCACAAATGTAACAGGAGCTATGCCTGAAATAAAGGGCCACTTTGATAGAGTGAATCATGAAGGTTAAATTCCTCCTAGCTCCTTAGAAAGAAGGGACTTGAACCCCTCCCCGAGAGATCAAAACTCTCTGTGCTTCCACTACACCACTTTCTAGTAAAGTCAGCTAAACAAGCTTTTAGGCCCATACCCTGAAAATGTAGGTTAAACCCCTTCCTTTACTAATGAGCCCCTACATTCTCGCCTCCTTATTTTTTGGCCTACTCCTGGGAACAACAATCGCCGCAACCAGCTCTCACTGATTGATTGCCTGAATAGGACTAGAAATTAACACCCTGGCCATTATTCCAATAATAGCCCAACACCACCACCCCCGAGCAGTTGAAGCCACAACAAAATATTTCCTCACACAAGCCACCGCAGCTGCAATATTACTCTTTGCTAGCACTATCAACGCCTGAATCTCAGGACAATGAGAAATCCAACAAATAACTCACCCTTTACCTACAACAATAATTATCCTAGCCCTAGCCCTCAAAATTGGACTAGCCCCCCTACACACATGATTACCAGAAGTTCTCCAAGGACTAGACCTACTGACTGGGCTTGTTCTCTCAACATGACAAAAACTCGCACCTTTTGCCCTACTCCTCCAGCTTCACCCCAACAACCCCGCACTACTCACAATACTAGGGGTCCTCTCAATATTGGTAGGCGGTTGAGGCGGGCTGAATCAAACCCAACTACGAAAAATCCTAGCCTATTCATCAATTGCTCACCTGGGCTGAATGATGGTCGTTTTACAATTCACCCCAACCCTCACCCTCCTTACCCTATCACTATACCTTATCATGACATCATCTACATTCCTGGCCTTCATCATAAATAAAACAACAACTATTAATGCCCTCGCCATCTCCTGAACCAAAACCCCTGCCATCACTGCCCTAGTTCCCCTCCTACTCCTGTCCCTAGGAGGCCTCCCGCCTCTTACAGGCTTCATACCAAAATGACTCATTCTACAAGAACTTACAAAACAAGACTTAGCCCCAACCGCCACATTAGCAGCACTAAGTGCCCTACTTAGCCTTTACTTCTACCTCCGACTCTCATACGCAATAACCCTTACAATAGCCCCGAATAACCTTACAGGAACCCTCCCCTGACGAGCTCAGACAACACAACCGACAGCCCCCGTTGCCATCCTAGTGTCATCCTCCACCCTCCTTCTCCCCATGACCCCAGCAATTCTTGCCCTTTTTAGCTTATAAGAGATTTAGGTTAACCTAGACCAAGGGCCTTCAAAGCCCTCAGTGGGAGTTAAAGCCTCTCAATCCCTGATAAGACTTGCGGGACACTATCCCACATCTCCTGCATGCAAAGCAGACACTTTAATTAAGCTAAAGCCTTCCCTAGATAGGTAGGCCTCGATCCTACAAACTCTTAGTTAACAGCTAAGCGCCCAAACCTACGAGCATCTATCTATCTTTCCCCGCCTTGCCGAGCAAAAAGGCGGGGAAAGCCCCGGCAGACGTCAATCTGCTTCTTTAGATTTGCAATCTAATATGTAACACCCCAGGGCTTGGTAAAAAGAGGAGTTTAACCTCTGTGCATGGGGCTACAATCCACCGCTTAACGTTCAGCCATTTTACCTGTGACAATCACCCGCTGATTTTTCTCAACCAACCACAAAGACATCGGCACCCTCTACCTAGTATTTGGTGCCTGAGCCGGAATAGTAGGAACGGCCCTCAGCCTCCTTATTCGGGCAGAGCTAAGCCAACCAGGTGCTCTCCTGGGGGACGACCAGATTTATAATGTAATCGTCACGGCCCACGCGTTCGTAATAATTTTCTTTATAGTAATGCCAATCATGATCGGTGGCTTCGGAAACTGATTGATTCCCCTAATAATCGGGGCGCCTGATATGGCCTTCCCTCGAATAAACAACATGAGCTTTTGACTTCTCCCCCCTTCCTTCTTACTTCTCCTTGCCTCCTCTGGTGTCGAGGCCGGGGCCGGAACAGGTTGGACCGTATATCCTCCGCTAGCGGGCAATCTCGCCCATGCCGGAGCATCCGTTGATCTGACCATCTTCTCCCTACATCTTGCAGGTGTCTCCTCAATCCTCGGGGCCATTAACTTTATCACCACAATCATTAACATAAAACCTCCCGCCATCTCCCAGTACCAAACCCCTCTGTTTGTGTGGGCCGTCCTGATCACTGCCGTTCTTCTTCTCCTCTCCCTCCCTGTTCTTGCAGCGGGCATCACCATGCTTCTCACAGACCGCAATTTAAATACTACTTTCTTCGACCCAGCCGGAGGTGGAGACCCAATCCTCTACCAGCACCTGTTCTGATTCTTTGGCCACCCCGAAGTCTACATCCTCATTCTCCCCGGCTTCGGAATGATTTCACACATTGTAGCCTACTACGCTGGCAAAAAAGAACCTTTCGGCTACATGGGCATGGTCTGGGCAATGATGGCCATTGGTCTTCTAGGCTTCATTGTCTGAGCCCATCACATGTTCACTGTTGGTATAGACGTAGACACCCGGGCCTACTTCACATCCGCCACTATGATTATTGCCATTCCAACAGGGGTTAAAGTATTTAGCTGACTAGCCACCCTCCACGGAGGCTCAATTAAGTGAGAGACCCCAATGCTTTGGGCACTCGGATTTATCTTCCTCTTTACGGTAGGGGGCCTAACAGGAATCGTCCTAGCCAACTCGTCCCTAGATATCGTCCTTCATGACACGTATTATGTAGTTGCCCACTTCCACTATGTCCTCTCGATGGGGGCTGTATTCGCCATCATGGGTGCCTTCGTTCACTGATTCCCACTCTTCTCAGGCTACACCCTGCATGGCACCTGAACAAAAATCCATTTTATGGTAATGTTCCTGGGCGTAAATCTAACCTTCTTCCCCCAACACTTCCTAGGGCTGGCCGGAATACCTCGTCGATACTCAGACTACCCGGACGCCTACACACTATGAAACACAGTATCCTCAATCGGCTCTCTGATCTCCCTAGTGGCTGTTATTATGTTCTTATTTATTCTCTGAGAAGCATTCGCCGCCAAACGAGAGGTAAAATCAGTTGACCTAACAATAACGAATGTAGAGTGACTCCACGGATGTCCTCCCCCCTATCACACATTTGAAGAACCAGCATTTGTTCAGGTTCAAACACGTTAACGAGAAAGGGAGGAATCGAACCCCCGTGTGCTGGTTTCAAGCCAGCCACAAAACCACTCTGTCACTTTCTTCATAAGACACTAGTAAAACAGTAATTACACCGCCTTGTCAAGGCAGAGTCGTGGGTTAAACCCCCGCGTGTCTTACCCACAATGGCCCATCCCTCACAACTAGGATTTCAAGACGCAGCATCACCAGTAATAGAGGAGCTTCTGCACTTCCACGACCATGCCCTAATAATCGTGTTCCTCATCAGTACACTAGTTCTTTACATTATTGTTGCAATGGTTTCCACCAAACTAACCAACAAATACATTCTAGACTCCCAAGAAATTGAAATTATCTGAACCATTCTTCCAGCCATTATCCTGATTCTCATTGCCCTTCCCTCTCTTCGCATTCTCTACCTTATGGACGAAATCAACGACCCCCATCTAACAGTTAAAGCCATAGGCCACCAATGATACTGAAGCTATGAATATACTGACTACGACGACCTTAGCTTCGACTCCTACATGGTCCCAACACAAGACCTATCCCCCGGAACATTCCGCCTCTTAGAAACAGATCACCGAATAGTTGTCCCAGTCGACTCCCCCATTCGCGTACTAGTTTCAGCAGAAGATGTCCTTCATTCATGAGCAGTTCCCTCTCTAGGAGTTAAAATAGACGCCGTCCCAGGACGATTAAACCAAACAGCCTTTATTGCATCCCGCCCAGGTGTATTCTACGGACAATGCTCAGAAATTTGCGGCGCCAACCACAGCTTCATACCTATCGTTGTGGAAGCCGTCCCCTTAGAACACTTTGAAAACTGATCCTCCTTAATACTTGAAGACGCCTCACTAAGAAGCTAATACGGGTATAGCATTAGCCTTTTAAGCTAAAAAAGGTGCCCCCCAAACACCCTTAGTGGTATGCCACAACTCAACCCAGCCCCCTGGTTTGCCATCATAGTATTCTCCTGACTTGTCTTCCTTATTGTCCTACCCCCCAAAATTATAGCCCATCTTTTCCCAAATGAGGCCACCTCCCAGAGCGCCCAAACCCCCAAAACTAAAACCTGAGCCTGACCATGACCCTAAGCCTGTTTGACCAATTTTTAAGCCCCACCCTCTTAGGAATTCCCCTAATCGCCCTAGCGATCCTTCTCCCCTGAACCCTCTTCCCAAGTGCCTCCATTCGATGGGTTACCAATCGAACTTTGGCCCTTCAAGCCTGATTTATTAATCTCATAACAAAGCAGCTTCTACAGCCCCTTAACATGGCAGGTCATACATGGGCCCTACTACTTACATCCCTCATGGTTTTCCTAATTTCCATTAATATGCTGGGCCTCCTCCCATACACTTTCACCCCAACTACTCAGCTCTCTATAAACCTAGCATTTGCAGCCCCCCTATGACTTATGACCGTCATTATTGGCCTGCGAAATAACCCAACTGCTGCCTTAGGACACCTTCTCCCAGAAGGTACCCCCACGCCCCTAATCCCAGCCCTTATCATTATCGAAACCATTAGCCTCCTAATTCGACCCCTTGCCCTAGCAGTCCGACTGACTGCCAATCTAACAGCCGGACATCTGCTAATTCAACTACTTGCTACCGCCACCTTCGTACTAATCCCCCTTCTACCCGCAGTAGCTATTGCAACAGTCACTCTTCTTTACCTCCTCACCCTCCTAGAAATTGCAGTCGCCATAATCCAGGCCTATGTCTTCATCCTCCTCCTAAGCCTTTACCTTCAAGAAAACATCTAATGGCACATCAAGCACACGCATACCACATAGTAGACCCCAGCCCCTGGCCTCTGACCGGGGCCGTGGCCGCCCTCCTACTAACATCCGGTCTGGCCATCTGATTCCACTTTAACTCAATCATCCTAATAACACTCGGACTTATCCTGATACTACTAACAATATGACAATGATGACGAGATATCGTACGAGAGGGCACATTCCAAGGCCACCACACCCCTCCCGTTCAAAAAGGACTACGATATGGTATAGTCCTCTTTATTACTTCTGAAGTATTCTTCTTCCTAGGCTTCTTCTGAGCCTTCTACCATGCAAGCCTGGCCCCTACCCCTGAACTAGGGGGCTGCTGGCCCCCTACAGGCATTATCCCCTTAGACCCATTTGAAGTCCCCCTTCTAAACACAGCCGTCCTCCTAGCATCTGGTGTAACCGTCACCTGAGCCCACCACAGCATCATGGAAGGCGAACGAAAACAGGCAATTCATTCACTAACACTAACCATTCTCCTAGGCTTCTACTTCACCTTCCTCCAAGCAATAGAAAACTATGAAGCCCCCTTCACAATTGCAGACGGAGTCTACGGCTCAACCTTCTTCGTAGCCACAGGATTCCACGGCCTCCATGTAATCATCGGCTCCACATTCCTGGCCATCTGTCTCCTTCGCCAAGTCCGCTACCATTTTACATCAAAACACCACTTTGGCTTCGAAGCAGCAGCTTGATACTGACACTTCGTAGACGTCGTATGACTATTCCTCTACATCTCAATTTACTGATGAGGCTCATAATCTTTCTAGTATCAATCTAGTACATGTGACTTCCAATTACCCAGTCTTGGTTAAACTCCAAGGAAAGATAATGAATCTTCTATTAACAGTCCTCTTAATTACCACTGTCCTCTCCCTCGTCTTAGCAGCTGTCTCATTCTGACTCCCCCTTATAACCCCCGACTACCAAAAACTCTCACCATACGAATGCGGCTTTGACCCACTAGGCTCAGCCCGCCTTCCCTTTTCCCTACGATTCTTCCTGGTTGCCATCCTATTTCTCCTTTTCGACCTGGAAATTGCGCTACTACTGCCCCTTCCCTGAGGAGACCAACTCCCCTCCCCAACACTTACATTTATTTGAGCCTCCGCCCTCCTAGCCCTCCTTACCCTCGGCCTAATCTACGAGTGACTCCAAGGCGGCCTAGAGTGAGCAGAATAGGTAATTAGTTTAATTAAAACATTTGATTTCGGCTCAAAAACTTTTGGTTAAAGTCCATAATTAACCTGATGACCCCCATTCATTTTACATTCTCAGCAGCCTTCCTCCTGGGCCTATCCGGTTTGGCTTTCCACCGAACCCACCTCCTCTCCGCCCTCTTATGCCTAGAAGGAATAATACTGTCCCTCTTCATTGCCCTCTCCCTATGGACCATACAACTCTCCTCAACCAACTTCTCACTGGCCCCTATACTTCTCCTGGCATTCTCAGCCTGTGAAGCAAGCGTTGGTCTAGCCCTCATGGTAGCCACGGCCCGAACACATGGGTCAGATCACCTCCGAAATCTCAACCTTCTGCAATGCTAACTATCCTTATCCCAACAATGATATTAATTCCAACAGCCTGATTGGCCCCAGCCAAATGGTTATGACCTTCCACCCTTCTCCACAGCCTGCTAATTGCCTTAGCCAGCCTCTCATGATTAAAAAATTTCTCCGAGACGGGCTGATCCCTCCTCAGCCCCTACATGGCCACCGACCCTCTTTCTACCCCCCTCTTAATCCTGTCTTGCTGACTCCTCCCTCTTATAATTTTAGCCAGTCAGAGCCACACAGCACAAGAACCAATCAATCGGCAACGAACCTACATTTCACTCCTCACCTCCTTACAATTTTTCCTAATCCTCGCATTTGGGGCCACCGAAATAATCATATTCTACGTTATATTTGAAGCCACTCTCATCCCCACCCTCATTCTCATTACCCGCTGAGGAAACCAGACAGAACGCCTTAACGCGGGCACATACTTCCTTTTTTATACACTAGCGGGCTCTCTGCCCCTCTTAGTTGCCCTTTTGCTATTACAAAACACCAATGGTTCCCTCTCCCTACTGACCCTTGCCCACACAGGGCCCCTCCCACTTACAACGTACGCAAACAAGCTCTGATGGGCTGCATGTATCCTGGCCTTTCTGGTCAAAATACCCCTCTACGGAGTCCATCTCTGACTCCCCAAGGCCCACGTCGAGGCCCCAATCGCCGGCTCAATAGTCCTCGCCGCTGTGCTCCTCAAATTAGGAGGCTACGGAATAATACGAATCCTTGTAACACTAGAACCTCTCACCAAGGAACTAAGCTACCCCTTTATCGTCCTCGCCCTCTGAGGCATTATCATAACAAGCTCCATTTGCCTGCGCCAAACGGATCTAAAATCTCTAATTGCCTACTCCTCCGTAAGTCACATAGGCCTTGTCGTAGGCGGCATCCTTATCCAAACCCCATGAGGCTCAGCAGGAGCCCTAATCCTCATGATTGCCCACGGCCTAACCTCTTCCGCCCTGTTCTGTCTTGCTAACACCAATTATGAGCGTACCCACAGCCGAACAATACTTCTCGCCCGCGGCCTACAAACAGCCCTACCACTGATAGCGGCCTGGTGGTTCATTGCCAGTCTTGCCAACCTAGCCCTGCCTCCTCTCCCCAATCTCATGGGGGAGTTAATAATTTTAACCTCACTATTCAACTGGTCCTGATGAACAATTGCCCTCACAGGACTAGGCACCCTAATTACCGCCAGCTACTCCCTATATATGTTTCTTATAACTCAACGGGGCCCCCTTCCAACACATATCTTAGCCCTAGAGCCATCCCACACCCGAGAACACCTCCTAATTACCCTCCACCTCCTCCCCCTCCTCCTCCTAATCCTCAAACCAGAGCTAATCTGAGGCTGAACCTTCTGTAGGCATAGTTTACCAAAACATTAGATTGTGATTCTAAAAACAGGGGTTAAAACCCCCTTGCCCACCGAGAGAGGCCCGTCGCAACGAAGACTGCTAATCTTCCCTACTTTGGTTAGACTCCAAAGCTCACTCGCACCTTGCTTTTGAAGGATAATAGCTCATCCATTGGTCTTAGGAACCAAAAACTCTTGGTGCAACTCCAAGCAAAAGCTATGCCACACACCACACTTCTCATAACCACCTCCCTATTCCTAACCTTCGTGCTCCTCCTTCACCCCATCCTCACCGCCATTAACCCAGCACCAAAAGACCCCAACCAAAATTTGGGCACAACCAAAACCGCTGTAAAAACAGCATTCTTTATCAGCCTCCTCCCCCTCCTCCTTTTTTACAATGAAGGCGCCGAAGCAATCATCACCAGCTGAAACTGGACCAACACCCTCTCCTTTGATGTCAACATTAGCCTTAAATTCGACCACTACTCCATCATTTTCATACCAATTGCCCTTTATGTATCCTGATCAATTCTAGAATTTGCATCCTGGTATATACACACCGACCCTAACCTAAGCCGATTCCTCCAATACCTATTGATCTTTCTCCTCGCCATAATAATTCTAGTAACCGCCAACAACATATTCCAACTTTTCATCGGCTGAGAGGGCGTCGGAATCATATCTTTCCTCCTAATCGGGTGATGGTACGCTCGAGCAGATGCCAACACAGCCGCCCTGCAAGCAGTCTTATATAACCGAATTGGTGACATCGGCCTTATTCTAGCGATAGCCTGAATAGCAACACACACCAATTCCTGAGAGCTCCAACAAATCTTCACCTCTACAAAAGACATAAGCCTAACACTGCCTCTCATTGCCCTAATTGTTGCCGCCACAGGAAAATCAGCCCAATTCGGCCTTCACCCCTGACTCCCTGCCGCCATAGAGGGTCCAACCCCCGTCTCCGCCCTATTGCACTCAAGCACAATAGTAGTTGCAGGTATCTTTCTTCTTATCCGAATCAGTCCCCTGATAGAAAACAACCCAACAGCACTAACCCTCTGCCTCTGCTTAGGCGCTATAACCACCTTCTTTACAGCCCTCTGTGCCCTCACACAAAACGACATCAAAAAAATTGTTGCCTTCTCAACTTCAAGCCAACTGGGACTCATAATAGTTGCCATCGGACTAAACCAACCCCAACTTGCCTTCCTTCACATCTGTACACACGCATTTTTTAAAGCCATGCTCTTTCTATGCTCAGGCGCCATCATTCACTGTCTGAACGACGAACAAGATATCCGTAAAATAGGGGGCATGTTTCATCTCGCCCCCTTCACCTCCTCCTGCATAACAATTGGGAGCCTCGCCCTCACTGGGACCCCCTTCCTAGCAGGCTTTTTCTCAAAAGACGCCATCATCGAAGCCCTCAACACCTCCTATCTTAACGCCTGAGCCCTAGGACTCACCCTCCTTGCAACCTCCTTTACCGCCGTTTATAGCCTCCGCCTAACTTTCTTCGTAGTAATAGGCCATCCCCGATTCCCCGCACTCAGCCCCATCAACGAGAACAACCCTGCCGTAATCAACCCCATCAAACGACTTGCATGAGGAAGCATCCTCGCTGGCCTTCTAATTACCCAAAACATTCTACCCACCAAAACCTCTATTCTAACCATGCCACTGTCAATTAAATTAGCCGCCCTGCTTGTCACAATTACAGGCCTCCTCATTGCCCTAGAATTAGCCTCTATGACCACAAAACAAGTTAAAACAACCCCAAACCTGACAACCCACCACTTCTCAAACTTACTAGGGTTCTTCCCCACAATAGTCCACCGCCTCCCGCCTAAGATGGGCCTATCTTTAGGCCAAATCCTGGCCAGCCAAACTATTGACCAAACTTGACTAGAAAAAATTGGCCCAAAAGCAACCTACTCACTAAACAAGCCAATTATTACTACCATCAGCAACACCCAACAAGGAGCCATCAAAACGTACATGACCTTCTTCCTTCTCACCCTCCTCGCCCTTACTATCTTCGTCTTAGCTTTCTTCTAACCGCCCGCAGCCCCCCTCGACTTAGCCCTCGCGTCAACTCTAGCACAACCAGCAACGTAAGTAATAAAACCCATCCCCCCACCATCAACATCCCCCCGCCATAAGAATATATCAAGGCCACCCCTGCCATGTCCCCTCGAAAAATCGCCTGCCAGTCTGTCTCATCCACAGTGGCCCACGTATACTCCCCCGCCCCCAAAAACAGAACAAAGACTGCTACCACTACACCAAAATACATTAACATCGAGGCAAGAACAGGCCCACTCCCGAGCGTCTCTGGGTAGGGCTCCGCGGCCAAAGCTGCAGAATAAGCAAACACTACCAACATTCCCCCCAAATAAATTAAAAATAGCACCAAAGACAAAAAGGAGCCCCCGTGTCAAATTAACACCCCACAACCAAAACCTGCAACCACCACCAAACTCAATGCCCCAAAGTAAGGAGAAGGGTTGGATGCTACCGCAATCAACCCAAATACCAGCCCTAATAAGCATAAAGACATAATATAAGTCATGGTTCTCACCCGGACTCTAACCAGGACCTGTGGCGTGAAAAGCCACTGTTGTGTCTCAACTACAAGAACCTAATGGCCAGCCTACGCAAGTCCCATCCCCTTATGAAAATTGTAAACGACATAGTCATTGATCTACCAACCCCCTCAAACATCTCTGCATGGTGAAACTTTGGCTCACTACTAGGACTATGCCTCATTGCACAAATCCTAACAGGGCTATTCCTAGCAATACACTATACCTCTGACATTGCCACAGCCTTCTCCTCCGTTGCCCACATTTGCCGAGACGTTAACTACGGCTGACTAATCCGAAACCTTCACGCAAACGGAGCCTCCTTCTTCTTTATTTGTATTTACCTTCACATTGGACGTGGCCTGTACTACGGCTCCTTCCTTAACAAAGAAACCTGAAACGTGGGAGTAATCCTCCTGCTTTTAGTAATAGCCACGGCCTTCGTGGGCTACGTACTTCCCTGAGGACAAATATCTTTTTGAGGAGCTACCGTTATCACAAACCTACTGTCCGCCGTGCCCTACGTAGGGAACGTCCTAGTTCAATGAATCTGAGGGGGCTTCTCCGTCGACCACGCCACCCTCACCCGATTTTTCGCCTTCCACTTCCTCCTCCCATTTATCGTCGCAGCCGCCACCATTGTCCACCTTATTTTTCTCCATGAAAAAGGCTCCAACAACCCCCTTGGTTTAAGCTCAAATGCAGATAAAATCCCCTTCCACCCCTACTTCTCTTACAAAGACCTCCTAGGCTTTGCAATTCTCCTCACTGCCCTTACAACCCTAGCCCTCTTCTCCCCCAACTACCTAGGAGACCCCGACAACTTCACCCCCGCCAACCCACTTGTAACCCCCGCCCATATCAAGCCAGAATGGTACTTTCTGTTCGCCTATGCTATCCTTCGATCAATCCCAAACAAACTGGGGGGAGTCCTAGCCCTACTTGCATCCATCCTGGTTCTCATACTAGTTCCCCTTCTTCATACATCTAAACAACGAAGTCTTACCTTCCGCCCCCTCACCCAATTCCTATTCTGAGCTCTTGTTGCAGATGTTGCAATTCTCACCTGAATCGGAGGCATGCCCGTCGAACACCCCTATGTAATTATTGGCCAAATTGCCTCAATTCTCTACTTCGCCCTTTTCCTCGTCCTCATACCGGCAGCAGGCTGACTAGAAAACAAGACCCTCCGATAACCAAGGCACTAGTAGCTCAGCTCCAGAGCGCCGGTCTTGTAAGCCGGATGCCGGGGGTTAGAATCCCCCCTACTGCTCAAAAAGAGAGGATTTTAACCCCCACCGCTGGCCCCCAAAGCCAGCATTCTTAATTAAACTACTTCTTGTTTATGCACTTGCATAAATATATATATGTATATGTATATGTATATATATATATATATATATATATATATATGTGTTATCACCATACATATATATTAACCATATATAATTCTATAGTACATTAATGAATAATCACCTAGACTAGAAATAAACCATAAAGCAGGTATAATAAAACTAAAAATTACATAAACCTTTAATAGAAGAAAAACATAACTGGAATAGTTATGAGAACTTGAAATAATCCAAATAACTGCATGAGTCAAGTTATACCACGAACTCCACATCTCTGCTCATTCCACATCCGATGTAGTAAGAACCGACCATCAGTTGATTTCTTAATGCATACTCTTATTGAAGGTGAGGGACAATAATTGTGAGGGTTTCAACTTAGTGAATTATTCCTGGCATTTGGTTCCTACTTCAGGGCCATGAATTGCTCATCTCCTCCCACTTTCATCGACGCTGACATAAGTTATTGGTGGAGTTCATAAGCGAGATAATCCCACATGCCTAGCGTTCTCTCCACAGGGGTCAGGTTATTTTTTCTCTCTTTCCTTTCAACTGACATTTCAGAGTGCAGCGCGTCAATGTATAATAAGGTTGAACATTTCCTTGTTTAAGTAATGTTTAATTAATGCACTAAAATATTCTTTTAAGAATTGCATAAGTGAGATCAAGAGCATAAAGTATATATATTCTCTTAACATACTCCTTACTTTATCCCCCCGGGCTTAAAGCTTATTTGCGTTAAACCCCCCTACCCCCCTAAACTCCTGAGACCATATTCATTCCTGCAAACCCCCCGGAAACAGGAAGGTCTCGAGTTTAGCCAGCACCTACCAAAAGCGTATCTATTTACATTATTATAAATATTTTTTTTT